TCCAGCCTTCCTTCTCCTCTCAGGGCCTATCCGACCGAAAGAGGATCGTACCTCTTGGCCGTGAATATCTGAATAGGACGAACCCGCCTCCGTGGATATCTTTGCTTCGGAACAAAACAATTAGAATTAGGCTCGGTCAACTGGAATGTGTATTATCCATATGGGAGATCTTCCAATTTAGAAGATCCATCGACCTGAGACAAGGTCTATCTATTTTCTTTAGTTATTCAATGAAACCAATGATTCGTTATTGGAGCAGATAGCAACAACCATTTCAGCAGACATGCGTATTTTCCGATGGATTTACATGGTTTCATTAGTAGAAATTGTTTGATGTAGCGAGTAATAGGCTCTTTCGCCATTCAAGAATTCTTGTTTAGGCAGTTCATATCATCCACACATAGTGATCTAAGATTTCAATTCTTCCATGTTTCAGCAGTAGCATATTGTTCCATGGAGCTAAGGCCAAAAAGATGGAAGAAACAAGTGTTTCCACGACTCTACCATCCGGCCAATTCTGTTCCACTTAATCCCCTTTTCATGGGCACATATCTTTACGGCTAAGGAATGGGGAATCTTTCTCCTGTTACATGAATCAAATGTTTCATTTCATCCGGGAAAAGCCATCTCTTTCTCAACAATGTCTTTGTCATTTGATCCAATAGCGTTCCGTTAGATAGGAACAGATTTGATAAATACTGATAACTCTCGGATAGAGTATTAGAACGGAAAGATCCATTAGATAATGAACTATTGGTTCTAAACCATCTCTGGCGATGAATCAACAATTCGAAGTGCTTTTCTTGCGTATTCTTGATGAACCAGCGTTTATATATAGATGTAGGAGGGTTTGTTTGGGAAGCAATAAGCCCCTTTGACATCTCTTCATCTGCAAAGAATTCTCGACGTGAAAACACAGAGACAAAGGGCTGATCTTTGAATAGGGAAAAGAATGGATCCGCAGGGTCCCAAATGAATTGGCTTGTTCGAAAAAAGCCTTGTTCTTTGGAAGATCTATCTCGTGTCTGGTACTGCATGGTTCCACTCTGCAAGAACTCCGAATCATTCTCTTGAAGCTCATCCTCTTTATGATAAATGATCCATTTTCCCCGAAATGACCCAGTCCAATAGGGAAATCCCAATTCAGTGGGCCTTTCGATACAATCAAATAGATTGCCACAAGGGCGCCATATTCTAGGAGCCCAAACTATGTGATTGAATAAATCCTCCTCTATCTGTTGCGGATCGAGGGCCCCTTCCCCTTCTTCAAACTCCGATTCGTATTTTTCATATAGAAATCTCTGATCAACGATAGAACAAGATCCATTTTGCATCATATCTAACTGATTCCTTGGTTCGGACCGAAGAAGTAATGTCACTCGATTATTATCAAACTGACTGCAATCTTTTTCTGTCCGTGAGGATCCCGCCAGAGCCAGAGCGCCTTCTACTTCTAATAGTAATAATAGTAATAGGCCATGAACTAGATCAGAATCATTCTCAACGAATCCATAAGAAGTGATCCAATTTTTTTCATCGTGTCTGGATGAAGACCAAAGATCTTGAGCGACCGATCCGGCAGAACAACTCAAAAGATAAAGAAGTATCGTTAATTTCTTCATGCTCGTTCCAAGTTCGAAGTACCATTTGTACAAATAAGAATCCCCTCCCTTACATGATTTCTTCTTCATATAGATAGATATAGGATCTATGGGGCAATTACTTAGAAGTACATTTTGTGCAACAGCCCTTCCTATCTGATAGAAAAGGATCCCATGATCCTGAACCGATCTTATCTGGGATCGAAAATCCCAAGTTTTTCTATGAAGAGCTGATCTAATTGTATTAGTTTCTATAATGGATTTCTTCTGTGTAATACTAATTGATAGGGCCTCATTGATAAGTGCTACAAGATCTCGCGCATTGGAACCCATGGTTATGGACCCGAATCCGTTAGTATGGAACATCTTCTTTTCCAAGTGAAATCCCCTAGTATATGAAAGAATGAAAAAGTGCTTTCGTTGTTGTGGAAGAAGAAGCCTTCGTATCTTAATGCATGTATTTAATTTATTCGGAGCTATTAGAGCGGGATCCACTTTTTGGGGAATATGAGTCGAAGCAATAACAAGAATCTTTCCAGTGGAACATCTTTCACAATCCCTGGAGAGATAGTTCTCTAATAGACCGAGGGATAAGTAATTCGACTCATTCACATGCAGATCATGAATGTTTGGAATCCATATTATGCAAGGAGACATTGCTTTTGCTAATTCGAATTGAAGGGTGATATCAAATCGGTCTATTTTCGGCGTCATATACATAGTTAGCACATTCGTCATAGTTAGCAGCTCCGTATCAATATCAAGGTCATCATCACTATCATCAATATCGTCACTATCATCAATATCGATATCGTCACTATCATCAATATCGATATCGTCACTATCATCAATATCGATATCATCAATAAGATAACCTTTAGGCTTGTCATTCAGGAACT